AACAAATAGAATATAAAAAATTAGAAATTTTTTATTCGAAACGCCTCGTGATCTTCAACCAATTATGTGCTTCAATATAATTACCAGGAGTAAGCGCTATAGCTTGTTTCCAATACTCAGCGGCTTGATCGAACCAAGCCTCCGCAATTTCCGAATCTCCCTGTCGAATAGCCTGCTCTCCCCGGTCGGAATAGAGGGTTCCTTCCCTTAGAACCGTACTTGAGAGTTTCCTAACTCATACGGCTCAACTGTCAATTCTTTTGGTATCCGTTTTACCTATCGAACGGGATGAGATTTCTTATAGATCTATCTCGCTTTTCGGTTTCGGGTTAACCAAAAGAGGTTAATCGCATGAGTTTCAAACTTGAATTTTTATTTAAAATTCGTTTTTGTTTTATCTTTTATCCCACCTTCAGACGACTAAAGGACGAGCATTTCCTCTTTTCGTTAACATTTTCTGCAAGGTAACTATCTCGGTTTCATATCCAAATTTATATAGAATCCTTGAAAAAGGCTTTCTTTACTGAATAAGAAAGAAAGCCTTACTATCTTTGGGATTTGATCCTACACCGCTGCTCAATACCTTAACCTTAGTGGATCGCCTCTATTACATAAGCCGATTACTAACTTTTATCTATCTTATATTATGTATGGCATAAGTAAGCAGTTCTGAATGTATTGGCTCAAACCTCCTTAATTGATCTTTACGGTGCTTCTTCTCTATCAATTCGATTTTTTTATCCATAGAATAAAGTATCTAGGCAGATCTTATTTCTTCATATTGATTTCTTCATATTTTCGACTCATATAAAGTTTCATTCCTTGCTACAGCTCAAAAAAATCGTTGTTTTTGACGATGTATATGTAGAGAGACTTTTTTTCGTATTTACTAGAAGATTTTTTGGTCTTTCTTTCCTTTTCTCTTTCTATAGTGGAGATAGTCGCACGTAATGACAGATCACGGCCATATTATTAAACGCTTGTGGTAAGAATGGGTTTCGTTCGAGTGCCCTAAAATAATATTCTAAAGCTTTCGTATGATCCCCATTACTTGTGTGAATAAGGCCTATGTTATAGAGTATATAACTTCGATCGTAGGGATCAATTTCTAGTCGCATAGCTTCATAATAATTCTGTAAAGCTTCTGCATAATTTCCTTCGGATTGCGCTGACATCCGTTACGGTCGTCATTCGATTAAAAGAATCTCCGTTCCAGAACCGTACGTGAGATTTTCATCTCATACGGCTCCTCCCTTATATGCCTAATGAAAATATTTAAGTCGTTTTTGATTCTGTGTATCGATTATTCTCATTATGAATTGAGCGGGGCTAGTGTTTTTGCACGAAATTTCTAGCCAACCTTCCTGCGCGGGAGCTTTTGGTAACATCAAACGTGTTGGTACTAGATAGAAACGGTAACTCCAACAATTTCTTTGTCCTCAACGCCCCCTAATTCCCAGGAATTAGTCACTTCAACAGTCTTTGATGGTTATATGCGTATCCAAGGTACAAACGAGATGGATATTTGTTGTCCCAACCATTCTTTTAAGTCCCAACCCAGATAAGGAAGGGGAGTCAGTTTTTTTTAACAAAGCTTTCGTCTTGTTTGTTGATTTCTAGGTGTAGTGCTTTTCCCCTATGCTACCTATTAGAACTAGTAGAGTAGGATTGACCTGTAATACAGAACCGATATAGGTGTAACCTTTCGCTCAATACTAAAATGGATAATGGAAGCATATGAGGCTGCATTAATCGGGGATACACGACAGAAGGAATTGTTCTATTTATATTATAAACTTCACCTTCAACAAGCGTAGATTTTTTTCAATAATCTATCAAAATAATAATATTTTTTCTTTCTCATAAGTGGGGTTAAAAAACGAATCAAATCACACCATCTCTGTAATAGGTAAATGCCTCCTTTTCGCCTGAAGTTGTTGGAATTATTCGTAATAAAATATTGGCCACAACTGAAAAGGTCTTATCAATAAAATTTCCATTTATCCGCGATCTAGGCATAGGTACCAATCCATTCTAAAATTCTTTTTTTCCCCCCTAGGGAGGGGGAAAATGATCCTACAACGAAAGGAATTGTACAATACGAAATAGCATAAAAAAGATTCATAAAAAAAAAAAAAAAGAAATTCCATACATATTTATATAATATATTTATATCAAATAAAATGTAAGCATACGAACCCTCTACTACTACTCCTACCCATATTCAAAGACTAAAATTTTTACTTTTTGCAAGAATCAATATTGGAATACGATTCGAATTCATCCCGTAATATACCAATGGCGTAACTAGTCCTATTTCTGAAGAATCGAGGAATTTTTTCTATAGATTCACTTTGATGATGATTGAATTATGATGCAAAGAGGGAGGTAAAAAGACCCATTTGGTTTGTGTTATGTGTATAGTGAATAGACACTATACAATAAAATAGCCCCAGGATGAGTCATGAATTTGTAAGAGATCTTTGAAATAATCGATTTTTTTGGTGAAAACTTTTAAAGAAATGAATTTTATAATTTTGATGGAATCATGATCTAAAGGTATCCATTAATCTCTTACTCTCTAAATAGTCTAAAAAACATAAATCCACCAATCCGTTGATTCCTTCCAATTCATTGATTGAATCCCGTATCATATCAGAAAAGGGCGGAAACATCATCTTTTCAAATATGAAAAATACATCTTTTTACTTTTCCCAAGAAAAAACTTTTTTATTTGAATCCGCGAACTTTGAATTGAAGTAAAGATCTTTATAAAAATGGGATATTTTTTTAGTTAGAATTGCTTGTACCTTACCTAGCCAACCCCCCCCCCCAAAAAAAAAAAATAAAAAGAACTCGCTATTCGTTCAGTTCCTGGGTCATAATTGTTGTGTAGGAAAGGTGGCCGAGTGGTTCAAGGCGTAGCATTGGAACTGCTATGTAGACTTTTGTTTACCGAGGGTTCGAATCCCTCTCTTTCCGTACCTTCACCCAACTCACCAACATCGCTGGCCGTAACAAATTAACCAAGCGATAGATTTTCTATTTCTAATTTAATTGCTGCGATATGTAAAATTAGGGAATAATAATATGGAATAAGGTCGACAAGAAATAAAAACCTCTCGGTCGATCTATGATACATGAATGGGAAAAATCCGGATCAAAACCCGGACCTTAATCTTAAATCAATTTCGTTTGGAGAATAGGGGGCTCATTTTTCCGAAACCTTTTCTTTAAGGGAGGCTTAAGTCTGGCGGGAATAATATTCTACGACTAGCAATTCATTTATTTTCAAACCGACCCACTTATTATCGATTATTTGATTGACTACTCCTTTATATGGGAAGGGGTGAAGAGTCAAATGTTTTGGCAATTCCTCGCTGTGGGATGAATCCAGATAATTTTGAACGAGAACTTTGGATTTTTGCTTATCCCTCGCCATAATAATATCGGTGGGTTTGCAACGATAACTTGGTATATCTACTATACGACCATTAACTAAAATATGTCTATGATTAACTAATTGGCGGGCTCCAGGAATAGTCGGAGCCATACCCAATCGAAAAAGGATGTTGTCCAAACGCATTTCAAGTAGTTGGAGTAAAACCTGACCTGTTGACCCTTTGGCTTTTCTAGCGATACAGAAGTATTTAAGTAATTGTCGTTCTGTAATACCATAATGAAAACGTAATTTTTGTTTTTCTTCTAGACGAATACGATATTGAGATCTTTTCCCGGAACGTGATGGGTTTCGAAGATCTCTAGGCTTTTTATTAGTTAGTCCTGGTAAAACCCCCAGACGTCGTATTTTTTTGAAACGAGGCCCTCGGTAACGCGACATAAAGACTCCTTATTTTTTGATATTTCATTTTTTTTTATTAAAGAAATTAAAACTGAACTAAATGATAAATGAAGCGAAATCCCCTGAAGTATTATATTAATTATACTAGAACGAATAGATGAAAGATGTACGTATCCGAAGTTACTACTTGTTTTTGTATTAAATGTAGTAAATTAAAATTTATTATTATTTTATTTATTAATATTAATTTGAATGTTTTAGGTGCGTATTTCCATTTTTCTAATTCTTAAAATTTTATTTAGTTATTTAGTATAGTATATATTTTATATATAATTTACTATATATATACATTAATTTCCAATTGAATTTTTGTATATATTTATTCTTAGTTTAGTTAATATTTCAATTTGAAGTTTTGTTGTATATTTTTCGATATATTATAGAATCTAAATAAATATTAATAAAAATTAAGTTAAGTAAAAAAAATATAACAAAGGATCCGTTGAGTTGTTCTGCCGAGATTTATCTTTTTCGTTGACCTTTTATTTGTATGTAGTTGGAAGTTTCTATGACATAAGAAATCGTCGACCTTTTGAAAAAGTAAAGGTGTCTGTAGTCTTTAATCATATGCTTTAATCATATAAAAAATAGAACAAATAGAGAAAAGCCGGCTATCGGAGTCGAACCGATGACCATCGCATTACAAATGCGATGCTCTAACCTCTGAGCTAAGCGGGCTCACATAAGACATAAGATAAACTTTACATGCATAATAATTCCATAAACTAGTTATTAACTAGCTAAAAAATAGATAATCTAAATTTTTTCCAAATCTATACTGCAGTAGATAGAGTATCTATTTAAGATAAAGATTACTATACCGATCTATAATTTGATATTTATTCCATTATAATTCTAACAATTAGAATAGTACATTTATCTTTTTTTATCAATTATAAAGAAAAAAAATGAAATATCTTAATTCTTAATTAAGTTTAGATAGTTAAGAATAATATTTCTATTAGGATAATAGAAAGAAATAATATAAAGGTCGACTGAATCAAAAAATGGAAATTAAATAGGCCTATCCTATATATATAAATAAAAAAGAAATTCTGATAGATAATAGATAAAGATGCAATTCAGATCAGAATAATATATTCCTATGCTTTGATTTGGAAACTAAGAAAAAAAGAAT